AGCATTACGTATGTCTGGTGGAGATCATATTCACGCTGGTACAGTAGTAGGTAAACTGGAAGGGGAACGTGAGATGACTTTAGGTTTTGTTGATTTATTACGTGATGATTTTATTGAAAAAGACCGAAGTCGCGGTATTTTTTTCACTCAAGATTGGGTTTCTATGCCAGGTGTTATTCCCGTGGCTTCAGGGGGTATTCATGTTTGGCATATGCCTGCCCTGACCGAAATCTTTGGAGATGATTCCGTACTACAGTTCGGTGGAGGAACTTTAGGACACCCTTGGGGAAATGCACCTGGTGCAGTAGCTAATAGGGTAGCTTTAGAAGCATGTGTACAAGCTCGTAATGAGGGACGTGATCTTGCTCGCGAAGGTAATGAGATTATCCGCGAAGCTTGCAAATGGAGCCCTGAACTAGCCGCTGCTTGTGAAGTATGGAAAGAGATCAAATTTGAATTCGAACCAGTAGATAAGATAGATAAACAGAAAGCATAAGAACTAAGCGCGCATAATTCAGTAATTTCTGTTTGTTCTCCTAATTGATTGCACTCGGCCCAATCCTTTTCCTAAAAAAAAAAGGATTGAGCCGAATAAAGAATGAACATCCTATACTATGTATTTGCATAGATCTTTCATATGTACGGATTTCTATATACAAGATCTAAATACAAGAAAAAATCGAAGACTAAACAACTTAATACTTTTGTTGTTTATTGTTGGATCCATAGGATTAATTATGGATCCTTGGGATTGGTGGATCGTTTTCTATCCCGCAGTTTCAGGCCATAGATCAAGCCAAAAGAGGGGCCCCCTATACTCACCCTGTATATTGTCTTTTTCGTTTCATATTGCAATAGAAACTTATTATTTGAATAGAAACTTATTATTTGATTATATGATACGAGATTATACGAGAATGAATTCTTCATTTCTAGTATAGGAAGAAACAACTATTTATCTTTTCGATGAGAATTTTTTTTTGTACATGACACGAGAGAAACCTGTCTTTATATTTCTAATTGAGAAAAAGATTCTATCATAATATATATATTGAAGTGATACCCCAGATCCCCCCAAAAGAGAATTATTTCTTTCAATACTCACTCGTTATTAGTTAACAATTCCCATGATCGGATCATATGCTTAATTCTGATAGGAAATACAATAGTAAAATGATTATTCATCCGAATGACTATTCATCTATAATATTTTCATCAAATAGGGGGACAGGAAGACTCTATGAAAAAATGGTGGTTCAATTCGATGTTGTCTAAGAATAAGGAGAAGTTAGAACATAAATGTGGGTTAAGTAAATCAATGGATAGTCTTAATGCTGTTGGACATACTGGTGGAAGTGAGGAGCCCCTTCTAAATGATACGGAGAAAAACAGTCCTAGTTGGAGTGATAATAGTAGTTATAGTTTCAGTAATGTTAATTATTTATTTGATATCAGGGATATTTGGAGTTTGATCTCTGATAACACTTTTTTAGTTAGGGATGGTAATGGTGACATTTATTCTGTATATTTTGATATTGAAAATAAGATTTTTGAGATTGACAATAATAGTTTTTTTCTGAGTGAACTAGAAAGTTTTTTTTCCAGTTATTTGAATAGTAGGTCTAAGAGTAACAATCACTACTATTATCATTACATGTATGATACTCAATCTAGTTGGAATAATCATATTAATAGTTGCATTGATAGTTATCTTCGTTTTGAAGTCAGTATTCATAGTTACATTTTTGGTGGTACCGACAATTACAGTGACAGTTACATTTCTAGTTTCATTTGTACTGAAGGCGTAAGCGGAAGTAAAAGTAGGAATTCTAGTATAAAAACTGGTGGTAACAGCCGTGATTTCAATATAAGAGGAAGATCTAATGATTTTGATATAAATAAAAAATACAGAAATTTATGGGTTCAATGCGAAAATTGTTATGGGTTAAATTATAAAAAGTTTTTTAGGTCAAAAATGAATATTTGTGAACAGTGTGGATATCATTTGAAAATGAGTAGTTCAGATAGAATCGAACTTTTGATTGATCCGGGCACTTGGGATCCTATGGATGAAGATATGGTCTCGATGGACCCCATTGAATTTCATTCCGAGGAGGAACCTTATAGAGATCGTATCGATTCTTATCAAAGAAGGACAGGTTTAACTGAAGCTGTTCAAACAGGCATAGGTCAACTAAATGGTATTCCCATAGCAATTGGGGTTATGGATTTTCAGTTCATGGGGGGTAGTATGGGATCTGTAGTAGGCGAGAAAGTCACCCGTTTGATCGAGTATGCTACTAATCGATCTCTACCTGTCATTATTGTGTGTGCTTCTGGAGGAGCACGCATGCAAGAAGGAAGTTTGAGCTTGATGCAAATGGCTAAAATATCTTCTGCTTCATATAATTATCAATCAAATAAAAAGTTATTCTATGTATCAATTCTTACATCTCCTACAACTGGTGGAGTAACTGCCAGTTTTGGTATGTTGGGAGATGTTATTATTGCGGAACCCAATACCTACATTGCTTTTGCGGGTAAAAGAGTGATTGAACAAACATTGAATAAAACAGTACCCGACGGTTCACAAGCGGCTGAGTATTCATTCCATAAGGGCTTATTCGACCCAATCGTACCGCGTAATCTTTTAAAAGGTGTTCTGAGTGAGTTATTTCAGCTCCATGGTTTCTTTCCTTTGAATAAAAATGCAAAAAAAATATCGAAATAAAATGAAAATAAATATAGAATAGAAGCGATTTCTATTTCTACTATGTCTACCAAGAACTCCCATTTTTTACTAGGAATCCTTTTTTGTTGGATTGAATTAGTTTAGTTAGAGTCGCAAACTTATATTATAATAAACTCTTTAATTTTAATAAAAAACTTTCTATTTTATTAGAAAGATAGATAGAAAGAATATAAGGATGGGAGAATAAGAAAATTTCTTAAAGCGGAATATCATACATATTCGTGTAGAAAGATGAATAGGTACACTTCATTTATTTCTCATTCCTTGCACTTATTAACTACTTAATATTATTTATAATAGATATACTTATCATAACTTTATAATAGGTACAAATATTAAATCGAGGTACCCATTCTATGACAGATCTTAACTTACCCTCTATTTTTGTCCCTTTAATGGGTCTAGTATTTCCGGCGATTGCAATGGCTTCTTTATTTCTTCATGTCCAAAAAAATAAGATTGTCTAGATCCGACGGGACCAAATTTCATCAATTTATTTCAACACTGAATCATAATACAGATATTTATTTGGTACCGAAAATTGGTTAGTGTAATATGGTACGATATGTGGCTTTTTCCGAACACAAATGAAAGAACTGTTATGCATGCGAATGCATGATATCTGCATAAATGCAGTTATATGCGGGCATATCTGGTTAAAAAGGCTCGGCGAATATTTTTATAATAGAAAGTCAATGTATCTAACCAATTATTCCTAATGGTTCATATCAGAATAGTGCTAGTTGATGAAAGTTACTTCGGCATCAAGAAGAAAAGTAAAGTCAAATTTTTTTATCAATTCCAATCGAATGCAACGGGATCTAGTATAGTATGAACTGGCGATCAGAACATATATGGATAGAACTTATAACAGGGTCTCGAAAAGCAAGTAATTTTTGCTGGGCCTGTATCCTTTTTTTAGGTTCATTAGGATTCTTAGTGGTTGGAACTTCCAGTTATCTTGGTAGGAATCTGATACCCGGATTTCCATCTCAGCAAATCGTTTTTTTTCCACAAGGGATCGTGATGTCTTTCTATGGGATCGCGGGTCTATTCATTAGTTCCTATTTGTGGTGCACAATTTCATGGAATGTCGGTAGTGGTTATGACCGATTTGATAGAAAAGAAGGAATAATGTGTATTTTTCGTTGGGGATTCCCCGGAATAAATCGTCGCATCTTCCTTCGTTTCTTTATGAAAGATATCCAATCAATCAGAATGGAGGTTAAAGAGGGTCTTTTTTCTCGTCGTATTCTTTATATGGAAATCAGAGGACAAGGAACCATTCCCTTGACTCGTACTGATGAGAATTTGACTCCACGAGAAATTGAGCAAAAAGCGGCGGAATTGGCCTATTTCTTGCGCGTACCAATTGAAGTATTTTGAAATGAACCGAACGAAGAATAAATGTTTTCTCCGCATAATGGAAGGAGCTTGCTAATTTCCTTTTTAATACAATTGAAGTTTCCTCAGAATATTCATTCGAGCAAAACATGTTAGATTCTGTTTCCTCGGTCCGTTGGCACAACAACCCGCATAGAATAAAACAAAAGTAGGAGAATGTATATGGAACAACCATAATAAATATAATAAATAATAAGAAGAAATTTTTTTCTATACCAAAACCGTTTTGTATGCGTATAGGGCCCAACTCAATTCTTTTATACTAGTAAAAAGTCTAATAAGTCTAATCTAAGTATGAATTCATCAAATATCCGAATATGTATTTCGTAATACAGAATTCATCTTTTTAGGTTAGGCTTCAGATTTTGAATTGATACCGTATTCTTGCGTTATGGTTAGACGGTACAACATTTCGAAAAAATGAATGGAATTGATCCGAGAGGGTTTTTCGTCTTGAAATCCGAATAATATTCGTTACTTCGAGTAGGTTTTTCGAGTATTTATCGAAAGGAACAAATGAAGATGAAATTCGTTCGAATTTGCCCAATCGAGATATCCCGAAATCCTAAACTAAAATACTATATATATACTTAATATATAATATATATACTTAATATATATATATTATTATATATATATATTATTATATTAATATTATTTATTTTTCTTTTTCTCATAAATTTGATTTTTTTCATCCGAAAAGGGGCCTTTATTCTATTTCTATATTCCTTCTAGATCTAAGGACTAAATTAGTATACAAAAATAGGAATAGAATAGATCCATAGGTTCGATACCTTGTTATAGAACTCGTACTTTAGAGAAATATCAGATCAGATAGAGTTGACAAATGAAGCAGTTCATTACCAATTCACAGATAAAAAATGAAAAAAAAGAAAGCATTGGCTTTCCTCCCATATCTTGCATCTATAGTATTTTTGCCCTGGTGGGTCTCTCTCTCATTTCAAAAAAGTCTGGAACCTTGGATTATTAATTGGTGGAATACTAGGCAATCCGAAACTTTTTTGAATGATATTCAAGAGAAAAATGTTCTAGAAAAATTCTTAGAATTAGAAGAACTCTTCTTGTTGGACGAAATGATAAAAGAATACCCGGAGACACATATACAAAAGTTTCGTATAGGAATACACAAGGAAACGATACAATTGGTCAAAATACACAATGAATATCATCTCCATATCATTTTTCATTTTTCGACAAATATAATATGTTTCGCTATTCTAAGTGGTTATTTTATTCTGGGTAATGAAAAACTTGTCATTCTTAATTCTTGGGTTCAGGAATTCTTCTATAACTTAAGTGACACAATAAAAGCTTTTTCGATTCTTTTAGTTACTGATTTATGGATCGGATTTCACTCGACCCACGGTTGGGAACTAATGATTGGTTCGATCTACAATGATTTTGGATTGGCTCATAACGATCAAATTATATCTGGTCTTGTTTCCACTTTTCCAGTTATTCTAGATACAATTGTGAAATATTGGATCTTCCATTTTTTAAATCGCGTATCTCCTTCGCTCGTAGTCATTTATCATTCAATGAATGAATGAAGAACTTATTTGATCTCCTGATATCAATCAAAATCTTTCTTCGCGTATAAAGAAAGCATTTTACTTATTTTCTTTAAACTTCTACCTCTTCAAGGTATTCGTCCTATTTTAGTAGAATTATTTCGGTACAATGGCAGACTCGCGGATAGGGAACTATACTAGCCACCTATCTAATTTATTGTAGAAATTCCTGGATCAATGATTGGATCATGCAAAATAGAAATACTTTTTCTTGGGTAAAGGAACAGATGACTCGATCTATTTCTGTATCGATCATGATATATGTAATAACTCGAACATCTATTTCAAATGCGTATCCCATTTTTGCGCAGCAAGGTTATGAAAATCCACGAGAAGCAACTGGGCGAATTGTATGCGCCAATTGCCATTTAGCTAATAAGCCTGTGGATATTGAAGTTCCGCAAGCTGTACTTCCCGATACTGTATTTGAAGCAGTTGTTCGAATTCCTTATGATAAGCAACTGAAACAAGTTCTTGCTAATGGTAAAAAAGGTGCTTTGAATGTAGGGGCTGTTCTTATTTTACCCGAGGGATTCGAATTAGCCCCTCCCAATCGTATTTCTCCCGAGGTGAAAGAAAAGATAGGAAATCTGTCTTTTCAGAGTTATCGTCCCAATAAAAGAAATATTCTTGTGATAGGTCCTGTTCCAGGTCAGAAATATAGTGAAATCGTCTTTCCCATTCTTTCCCCCGACCCTGCTACGAAGAAAGATGTTCACTTCTTAAAATATCCCATATATGTAGGAGGGAACCGGGGAAGGGGTCAGATTTATCCTGATGGGAGCAAGAGTAACAATACGGTCTATAATGCTACATCCGCAGGTATAGTAAGCAGAATAGTACGTAAAGAAAAAGGAGGATATGAAATAACCATAGTTGATGCATCGGATGGACACCAAGTGGTTGATATTATACCTCCAGGACCAGAACTTCTTGTTTCAGAGGGTGAATCCATCAAGCTTGATCAACCATTAACAAGCAATCCTAATGTAGGGGGGTTTGGTCAGGGAGATGCAGAAATAGTGCTTCAAGATCCATTACGCGTCCAAGGCCTTTTGTTCTTCTTGGCATCTGTTATTTTGGCACAAATTTTTTTGGTTCTTAAAAAGAAACAGTTTGAAAAGGTTCAATTATTCGAAATGAATTTCTAGATCCAGAGATTCCTTACCATCAAGTTGGTAAAAAGCGCGGAATTCTTGTCAATCAATACAATTAAATATGTATGATCAAAAAATTCTGTAAATATCTCTGCTTGCTTTGTTTATACTGCTTTTCGGGATGTATGGAATTCATTACTTCTATCCCATTCCTAGCACTAGACAATAGGCATATAAAAACAAAGGAAGAGGATACAAGACAAGGACGGGATAAATGAAAGGAACAGATACCTCTAGGAGGGATTATAAGTCTTCCTAATCTTCCATTCGACACAAGAAAAAGGACTTTATACCCTCTCTTGTGTCGTTTTGTATCGAAATAATAATGATTTTTATCTTGTTCGTCAAAGATTACTATTTCTTCTTTTACGTGTCTATCGAAATTCCTTTGTTTAGATTCATAAGAAGTAGTAGACAAAAAAAAGGGTTGGGGGGATAATTCATTGAGCAAATGAAACTTCTTCTATTATTTTTAATTAAATTCAACTTAATAACTATAACTTAAACTTATTTATATTTATAAAAAAATTTTAAAATAAAGGAAAAATTCTTCAAACAAAAAAATTTTGACTTTGACTCTTTTGGTTGAAAAGCG